CAGAAATACCTTGCTTACGTATCATTAGGAAATGCATTAACATAAATACAGCTGTAAGAAGAGGTAATACAAAAGTGTGTAAACTATAAAAACGAGTCAAAGTGGATTGTCCAACACTAGCACTTCCGCGTAATAATTCTACAAGAGGGGATCCTATTACCGGAATAGCGTCAGGTACACCTGTTACAATTTTGACTGCCCAATAACCAATTTGATCCCAAGGTAAAGAATAACCTGTTACACCAAAAGATGCGGTCAATACACCCAGAACCACACCAGTAACCCAAGTTAATTCGCGAGGTTTTTTAAAACCACCGGTGAGGTATACACGAAATACGTGCAGGATCATCATTAGGACCATCATACTTGCCGACCAGCGATGAACTGATCGGATTAACCAACCAAAGTTAGCTTCAGTCATTATATATTGAACAGAAGCAAAAGCCTCAGTAACAGTTGGACGGTAATAAAAAGTCATAGCAAATCCCGTAGCGACTTGTACTAAAAAACAAGTAAGGGTAATTCCTCCTAGACAATAAAATATGTTGACATGCGGAGGAACATATTTACTAGTTATATCATCTGCAATCGCCTGAATCTCAAGACGTTCTTCGAACCAATCATAAACTTTATTGAGATAGGTAAACCAAGGTTACTCCCCCTCTAAGAACTGTATATGAGAATTTCATCTCCTACAGCTCAAACAAAAAAAAAGATCCAAATACTAATTGAAACGCATATGGAATATAAAGTTTTCAACTTCTCTCTCATTCAATATTATTTAAGGATATGAAAGAGTCAAAACGCGAAAGCTCTTCTTTGTGGTTAAATGCCAAAAAATCAAGTAAGCTCATACGTCTTTATGTTGTGTTGATCGTTACAGGCCTCTTGAATCTTCTAGATTACCTATCTTTATTGTCTTTTTTATTTGGTATTTGTATGTAATGGGAATGCAGAATTCTTCTTGTTTTCTTTATTATTGATAGGAATTCTCTTGTTAAGACCCTACTTAACTAATCAATTGAAACCTCAGATTCATACGAGAACCACGATAATTCAATGAAACCTTCAAAGTCCAAAGTTCACTGAGTCAGAACCATTGGATCATCACTTATTCAATCAAAAAAAAAGCTATAATTATTAAGAACATAAAATACAAAGAAGCGTCTGCCCCTTTGATCCAAATAAGAGTTTAAAAGCAGAAAAAGATTTTGATTTATTAAAAGATAGAACCGAAAGAAGTCCGGCTACGAGGTCTGAGTATTAAGTATGAATCATAGTTCGAATACTTTGTGATCTATTTGATCTATTTCGTGCTCCAGATACTTGAATGAATATCTGACGAAGTAAAAACATCTTGATAAAGATGACAGACCCTATTCTCTGTATTATCCATAGGGTCAATTCTAACAAGTCACACACTCATATTCCGGAAATATACAATGCAGAAAAAATTTCGCGGTCGAACTACCAAAGGAGAATAGGCTAAAATTTTTAGACCTACATACTTTACTTTTTTGTATCGAACGAAAAGCGAGGACTTGAAGATTCTTCTCAGTCTAATTCACTGAAATTCCATCCAGTAGAACAGAAGAATTATAAATCTCCAAAATAATAGCTAGGAATACCGCAAATAGAGCCATTGCAATACCCATCAAAGGGGTTGTTCCCCATCCAGGAGCTACTTTACCATATTCGGAATTCAATGGTTTCAATAACTTCCCTACAGTAGTGCTTCTTGGACCAGATCTAGAACTATCCTCAACAGTTTGTGTAGCCATAAATCTTATTTTGTATTCATTACGATCTGTTGACTTTGTATACCATTCCATTGTAAATAAACGATCTTAGCATAGATCCGTTGTGGTCTTTCAATTCTATAATAATGGAAACAGCAACCCTAGTCGCCATCTTTATATCTGGGTTACTTGTAAGTTTTACTGGGTATGCTCTATATACTGCCTTTGGGCAACCCTCTCAACAACTAAGAGATCCGTTCGAGGAACACGGGGACTAGTTGACGTAATCAGCCTCCAAATATTTGGAGGCTGATTACATCAATGAAGATAATGAAAAATTATTTCATTTTTTAGTTGAAATTTTAGGTGGTTCCCGAAAAAAAATAGCGAAAAAAATTATCCCTAAAGTCGATACTAAGAGAAATGTATAAACCAATGCTTCCATAAATTTGATCGTGGTTTACAATTATAGCTTTCATACCTGTTTTGTTTATGTTTACTTAGGCGCATCCCTCCGGATAAAGAAAGAAAAAGAGTCAAAGAAACGGCAGCGATTTAAATCAAGACTCCTACCTACAGTACCCTACCTATTAAATAAAATCGCAAACAGAAACTAGAAGAAAAAAAGCAATGTTGTATCAGACTGCTTGTCTTTTTGTAGTTGGATCTCCAAGTTTTTGGAATGCCCCAAATTCCACTTGAGCATCCAAATCTGGATCAATACCAGCAAAAACATCTCTGAAGAGGGTTCTAGCACCATGCCAAATGTGTCCAAAGAAGAAAAGTAGAGCAAACGAAGCATGCCCAAAAGTAAACCAACCTCTTGGACTACTACGAAAAACACCGTCGGATTTCAAAGTAGCACGATCTAATTCAAAAATCTCACCCAATTGAGCCCGTCTAGCATATTTTTTCACAGTTGCGGGATCACTATAACTCACTCCATTAAGTTCACCACCATAAAACTCAACAGTTACACCTACTTGTTCAACACTATATTTAGATTCTGCCCTTCTAAACGGGACGTCGGCTCTAACAATTCCGTCTCCGTCTACCAAAACAACCGGAAATGTTTCAAAAAAAGTAGGCATACGGCGTACAAACAGTTCGCGCCCTTCTTTATTTCTAAAGACGGGGTGTCCTAACCATCCAACAGCTATTCCATCCCCATTGTCCATTGAACCCGCTCGGAATAACCCCCCTTTTGCTGGATTATTACCAATATAATCATAAAAAGCTAATTTTTCAGGAATTTTAGACCAAGCTTCTGATACACTTTGATTTTCAGCTAGTCCAGCACTAACTCTTCGATATATTTCTTGTTGAAAGTATCCCTGATCCCATTGATAACGAGTAGGACCAAATAATTCGATGGGAGTAGTTGCAGAACCATACCACATAGTTCCAGCAACAACAAAAGCTGCAAAAAAGACAGCAGCAATACTACTGGAAAGGACGGTTTCAATATTTCCCATACGCAATCCTTTGTATAGACGTTGAGGCGGACGAACACTAAGATGGAATAAGCCCGCTAATATACCCAACGTCCCTGCTGCAATATGATGAGAAGCTATTCCTCCCGGAACAAAAGGGTCAAAACCCTCCACGCCCCACGCCGGATTTACGGGTTGGACCTTTCCAGTTAGTCCATAAGGGTCGGATACCCATATTCCAGGACCATATAATCCTGTTACATGAAATGCGCCAAAACCAAAGCAAGCCACTCCGGAAAGAAATAAATGAATTCCAAAAATCTTGGGCAAATCCAAAGACGGTTTGCCTGTACGTTCATCACAAAAAATTTCTAGATCCCAATATACCCAATGCCAAATAGCTGCCAAGAAGCACAAGCCAGAAAACACGATATGTGCTCCGGCTACCCCTTCGTAACTCCAAAGACCCGGATTCGTTATAGTCCCTCCTGTAATATTCCAACCGCCCCATGAATTCGTTATTCCTAAACGAGTCATGAAGGGTATAACGAACATACCTTGTCTCCACATTGGATCAAGGACAGGATCAGAGGGATCAAAAACTGCTAATTCATATAGAGCCATCGAACCGGCCCAACCAGCAACCAGAGCCGTATGCATTATATGAACAGAAAGCAAACGGCCGGGATCATTCAATACAACAGTATGAACACGATACCAAGGCAAACCCATGGAAATACCCCTTTATCAATGAAAAATAGACACTATGTAACTTTATTGCATTGGAAAAAGCTATGTTACTGACCCCCCCTTTTTTAGGTAATTATTTCGGAGAAAGGATTAATATTTGTTCTATTCTGTTAGTAATAATGGAACAATTCGATTCATAGGAAAAAAGGGAAGCGGATCTATTCTATATCCGATAAGTACCAATACGCAATGGGGGTGAATCCTATTTTATATGAACCAAGATAGCTACTCTTGTTCATCATTCCAAAGTCTGCTCGTAAAAATTTTCCTTTATTTTGATTCATTATCTCTTACTTTACTTTGATTTTATATTTGATTTTAGTTTATTCAACTTTTAGTTTATTCAACTTATGTATTAAATATCATTAATAAAGTAGGAAAAAAAGATAATATTAAAAAAAAAAAAAGGATAATATTATTAAAAAATGAAACCCCAGTCTTACGTTTCCACATCAAAGTGAAATAGAGAACTTCATTCTCTTTTTTTTTCATTTCATGCCTATTGGCGTTCCAAAAGTACCTTTTCGAAGTCCTGGAGAAGGAGATACATCTTGGGTTGACATATAGTGCGACTTGTCAGATATATTGGGCTATATGGGATTTCCCCGTTTTCTCCCTCGATCGAGATATCCTCTGTTTCGCCCAAAAAGATTGATTGAATTATCAAAAATTTGTAACGCGAAGCGCAAAAAATAAAGTGGAATTGAATGCAGGGAGTATTTAGATTGATATTAGATTATCAAAATTTTTTTATGGTTTACGTGATCGGACTAATAAAATGAAGTATCCAGGCTCCGTTTAGCAAAAACCCAATTGATAATTAATATATAATATTTTTATAATTACTACTTATATGATATGCAAATCTGATATGCAAAATTATGATAACAAATTCTATAAAAAAATATAAAAAATTGAAACAGGGTGATCTAAAACTGTTGATAAAATCAAATATATAGAATGAAAAATTTGTTGACTATATTGACAGAAGACATGTGAAAGAAATGAATTGAAAAAAAAAAGAGTAGTAAAAAAAAGACGCGGTATTTGGTTAATTTGTCCTATATGTGCAAATCAAAATCGGGCAAATTTTTCCTTTTACTCGGGGTAGAGCAGAAACCTAAAAAATTGAATAAAAAAAGGAAGAAGCCCATTCAGGAACAAGAAAAAACCATCGCTATTTCAACTGAATATCGATGAAAAAAAATATCAATGAATCAAGTTAGTCTGACAGGCCTAATAAATTGTTTTATTATAGGATATCTAATAAAAGGGGCCAAAACTTTTTTTTCTTTTACTTTTAAAAAGGGAGCAAGCCCTTCTCTTATAAGTCTTATAAGTTATAAGTTAGAAATAAAAGCCTTCTATCAAAAAAAAAGGGGGGGTCGACACATTGATTTTTTCACAATTTTTGTTGAACCGTATGCATCAAAAGGTGCTTGTACGGCTCCTAAGGAATAAAATTTTATCCTAATCAACCGACTTTATCGAGAAAGATTGTTTTTTTTAGGCCAAGAGGTTGATACCGAAATCTCGAATCAACTTATTAGTCTTATGATATATCTCAGTATAGAAAAGGATACCAAAGATCTTTATTTGTTTATAAACTCTCCTGGTGGATGGGTAATATCTGGAATGGCTATTTATGATACTATGCAATTTGTGCGACCCGATGTACAGACAATATGCATGGGATTGGCCGCTTCAATAGCATCTTTTATCCTAGTCGGAGGAGCAATTACCAAACGTATAGCATTCCCTCACGCTTGGCGCCAACGAGTTTTTTTATTTTCCAGAAAAAAATACTATGCCTTCGCCATCGGAAATATGAATTAGTTAAGTAATAATAGCATGGCACTTCGAATTCGATATGACATTTTTTAAATTCAAAAAAAATTAGATTATATATTGAAAGAGTAGTATGAGATAAGGAAGGGGTATTTCAAATGATATCTTACCTATTCGGGCACATCTCAGCGTCACAAACTTTGTTTTCACACCGGAAGCTTATTTACAAAAAAAAAAAAAAGAAACTTTGGGATTGCTGAATCATAGACGAATAAAAAAAATGATATATATAAAGCAACGGAACCATCATAGTATTTTTTTAACTCCTACAAAATACAAAAAAGAAGGATGGTAATTGGATCAGTTATGGATGCGCGTATAATACAACCTATATGTTTTTTCTTTCGCCAAAAGGAAAAGTCAAAAATAAAAATTCCATTATGGAGCCGTATGCAATGCACAAAAAAAGCCTGTACGGTTATTTAATTTTCTCTGTTTTTTTGGTTCTCTCGCCTCATTCTGCGAAATCGAGGAACCTTTTCTTTTCTATTATATTATCAGGGTAATGATCCATCAACCCGCTAGTTCGTTTTATGAGGCACAAACGGGAGAATTTATCTTGGAAGCGGAAGAACTACTAAAAATTCGCGAAACCATCACAAGGGTTTATGTACAAAGAACGGGCAAACCTATATGGGTTGTATCCGAAGACATGGAAAGGGATGTTTTTATGTCAGCAACAGAAGCCCAAGCTCATGGAATTGTTGATCTTGTAGCGGTTCAATAAGAAATAGGAGCGATTTCATGCAAATTCACAATTGCTAATTTTATATCTTTTTAGATTAAAGGTTTAGTTTCATATTCTTTTGAATATTAAAAAAAATATATATTGAAGAGAAGTAATTCAGAATTAGCCGGTTAGAACCAATCTAAACCAGCCCATTATTTATATTATTCCGTATGCCAACCATTAAACAACTTATTAGAAATACAAGACAGCCAATCCGAAATGTCACGAAATCCCCAGCGCTTCGGGGGTGCCCTCAGCGACGAGGAACATGTACTCGGGTGTATGTGCGACTCGTTTAGATCATAGACTGAGACACAAAAAGTCAATTCTTTTTGAAATATCAAGGATCAGTACCTGTGAATAAAATAGAATGGAGGAACTCGATTCATTATTTAAAAAAGATAGATCGTTCATATCTTCTATTGTGTCTGAAACTTATGGTTTACATTGGTGCAAATCCAATCCATTTTTTAGAAAACCCCCAATGATAACAAATGATTATCCATTAAGCGGGGGAAATTCCATTTTTTATTAAAAAGATTCCACTCTTGAAAGAAAAGAACGGACTAACAGGGTAAACGACCAAATCAATTTTAAAAATGAAATACCGTTACTGTATTATAAAGTAGATCTCATTGTGAAAGACCTATTACTGGAATATTCATGGGGTAGAGCCAAAGAATGTGAATTGTACAAGTTACCCATAGTATTGATTAATTAAAAGAAGGAGCTCCGGTGTATAGAGAGGACCTCACCGTTTTAGAAGTAACCATAGAAACGATGGAACCCACTATTTATCCATTTCTATTTACTACTTTTTTTTGTAGTTATTCTATTTTTTATATCAAGTATCAAGGGAAAATACCTAGCAAAAAATAGTGGTCGGGAAGGTTAGATTAGCAAAAGCCATTGGAATTTTTTTTTTATACATTGGAATAATTCGTTTGGTTATTAATGACTAGTAAACGGGAAAAGAATAACTAAAAAAGAATTAGTTATTCATCAAAGTTTGATTTATTCAATGACTAGAATTAAACGCGGGTATATAGCTCGGAGGCGTAGAACAAAACTTCGTTTATTTGCATCAAGCTTTCGAGGGGCTCATTCACGACTTACACGAACTATGACTCAACAGAGAATAAGAGCTTTAGTTTCGGCTCATCGGGATAGGGGTAAAAGAAAAAGAGATTTTCGTCGTTTATGGATCACTAGAATAAATGCCGTAATTCACGAAACGGGGGTATTCTATAGTTATAATAAATTCATACACAATCTGTACAAGAAGCAATTACTTCTTAATCGGAAAATACTTGCACAAATAGCTCTATTAAATAGGAGTTGTCTTTATACGATTTCGAATGAGATCAAAGAATAAGGCAATTGGAAGAAATCCACTAAAATATTTGAAATATAGTTCTAAGGAGAATGAGCTCGGGGAAGGTAGAGTAGAAATTAGTATTATAAAAAAAAGTCATCAAAAGAAAAGGAGGGTATATAGTCGCTAAAAAAAGAGTTATTATTTTTCTTTTTGACGATTCTTTTCTTTTTTTTTTTTTTTATGACAGACACAGACGTAACAATAAAAGTTTCATTCTTGATTCTTGATTGGAGTTGTCGAACAAAATATTAACCTCTTTTTTAATTCCTTCAGATTGGAATTGTTATTCAATTGAAGAACAAGTCTATTTTTTTCTGGTTCTAAGACTAGTAGTTCTAGGGGTCGACTCACTTCTTTCAAATTGTTTCTGATTATTAAGAAACGGTAACAAAGATAAAATACGAGCTTGTTTTATAGCAATAGTAATTAATCGTTGTTGTTTTAAAGTCACTCTATTCACCCGTCTAGATAATATTTTTCCTTGTTCACTAATAAATCGACTAATTAAACTCATGTTTCTATAATCAATTCGATCCCCCGATTGGATCGGGGGCAAACGCCTACGAAAAGATCGCTTGGATTTAATAAAAGGTCGCTTAGATTTATTCATAATTTTTTATTCCTTATCTCTAAAATCCTATTTTGATCGGATGAAAATAAAAACGATTTCTATTTCTATATAGAATTAAGACTATAGGATTAGATTTCTTTCTATTGATTTATTTGTTTATATTTATATATATGTAATAATATATAATATAGATACTATCATTATTCCTGTTTTTAAAATAAAAGTTGACATACAAGCACTTAATTTGATCTATTTCTTGATTTCCCCGTGAATTGTATGTTTATAACAATAGGGACAAAATTTTCTCAATTCCAACCGACTGGGGGTGTTATGCCGATTCTTTTGGGTAATATATCTGGAAATTCCCGCGGATTCTTTCTTAATATCATTTCGAACACAACTGGTACATTCCAAAATAATTGTTACTCGAACATCTTTACCCTTGGCCATGAAACCTCCTTTAGATTTATAATTCACCCCAATCTTCTATTTTCATTTTAGGATCCAGAAAGAACAAGAACCAAAAAAATAGAAGCTGTTAACTAAAAAAAATTTCTGAAATATTTCGTTGCAATGAATATAAATTAGTAATTAAATAAAAATAATAAGCAATACAATGATTTTTTGAAAACTATATTGAAAATCTTTGTACAGGATTTTTTTAAGTCTCTCATAGGATACTCTTTCGCTAGCAACACCTTTTTTATTCTATATACTAATTGAATTTTAATTGGATCCTGAACCCTCCTTTTTATGACCTTTCGCCCCCCCCCCTTTTCAAATTTATTCTAAAAAATTCGAAAAAAAAGGGGGGGTTAGTCCCTGGTCGTTGATCGTATCTCTCAATTTTTTAACCCTTTCTGATGTTAATAACTAGAATGAAAAAAAGGGAAATGTTAATGCATCTGGAAATAAACGATTAATCTCTATTAATAAACCTGCTAACGAACCGAACCATAGAGTACTTAGTACCGGTGCTACGGAAAGATATGTTTTTAGATCTCGCATTTGAAATCCTCCTTCTTTCTTCTTTATTGTATTACAATATATATAGTAATATATATAACTACGGATGTACATGTAGTTAAGAAGTTCTTTTAGTTGTATACGTAACCCCCCATTTTCAAAATTAGAATTGAAATATTGTCTACTAGAACGATCTTATAGATTCCAGTTTCAAATGGAAACGGTCGATTTATGTAAAATTTGATGTCAAATTGAGAGAATTTTCGTAAAAAAAGTCATATATATATATGTTTGTTATCTGATATGATAAAAAAACGAAGGATAATGAAGGATGTGGAAAACAAGACAGGAATTCTTTACAATGACACTGTAAACCAATTGAAAGGGATGTAGCGCAGCTTGGTAGCGCGTTTGTTTTGGGTACAAAATGTCACGGGTTCAAATCCTGTCATCCCTACCTATTACTGCTCAGAAGAGCAGTAACGAGGGATCTATTTTAGATCTATCCAATTTTATTAAAATTGGACATACATATAATTGTGAAATTTATGATATACTATGATTATCATAGTATATACGTATAAA